CTTGGATTTATACCAATGAAAAAAAAAGGTGTAATTTTAAAAATGAATTGAGAAGCCGAATCAAAATTATAGAAAAAAATGAGGAATCCCCGAATCTGGATATGCTTGAAAAAAGAACCATATTATGTGATGATGAAAATAAAGAAAAATGCTTGCCAAAAGCATATGATCCTTTTTTCAACGGACCATATCGAGGAACGAGAAAAAAATTATATTTACGTGCAATCATGAATCCTTATAAAGATACAGAAGATTTAGTAGAAATTTTTTTGATAAATAAGATTCATGATCTACTTTTTAAGGATTCCGTTCTAAATGATTCGGTAGAACTCTACCGTCAATCATTTTTGAATTCTACAGAAGAAAAGGGAATTGATTCAGAAAGTCAAGCAAAATCTTTGCAATTTTTATTTGATATAATTACAACGCATACAAAAGATCAAAAAACAATTAAAAAGAAATCTATTGGAATTAGAATAGAAGAAGTCAGTAAAGAGGTTTCTCGATGGTCATACAAATTAACCGATGATTTTGAAGAAGAAGAAAATGAAGAAGAATTGGCGGAAGAAGATCCTTATATTCATTCAAGAAGAGCCAAACGTGTGGTAATTTCTAAGGATAATGATCAGAATACCAATTCTATTTATAGTACTATAAATACTATTAACAATGATGAAAATGATGATCAAACAGAAGAGGTGGCTTTGATAGATTACTCCCAACAATCGGATTTTCGTCGCAATCTAATCAAAGGATCCATGCGCGCTCAAAGACGTAAAACAGTTATTTGGGACCTCTCTCAAGTCAATTTAAATTCCCCTATTTTTTTGGATCGGCTAGACAAAACATTTTTTTTTTCGTCTTTTGATATCAACGAAATGAAGAATCTAATTTTGAGGAATTGGATGGGGAGAGAACAAAAATCGGAATTCAAAATTTCCGATTTTTATTTGGAAAATAAAGATACAAAAAAAGAAAAGGAGAAAGATAAAAAAATATATAAAAATGACCTGATAGAAATATCCGAAACTTTGGATACCTTTCTATTTGCTCAAGCAATAAGAAGTTTTCTATTATTAACCCAATCTTTTCTTAGAAAATACATTCTATTGCCTTCATTAATAATAGCTAAACATATTTTCCGTATTCTATTATTCCAATCCTCCGATTGGGACGAGGATTTCAAGGAATTGAATAGAGAAAGACATATTAAATGCACCTATAGTGGTGTTCAATTAACAGAAACAGAATTTCCCCAAGATTGGTTAACAGAAGGTATTCAGATAAAGATTCAATCTCCTTTCTGTCTAAAACCTTGGCAAAAATCTAAGGTACGATCTCATCATAGAGATCCAATAAAAAAAAAAAAGAAAAAAAAAGATTTTTTTTTTCTTAAAGTCTATGGAATGGAAGGGAAAATTCCCTTCAGTTCTCCCCGAAAACGACCTTTTTTTTTTAAACCTATTTTTAAAGAACTCAAAAAAAAAAAGGTGAAAAAGAACTTTTTACAAGTTTTAAAATTTTTAAAGAAAGAAAGAAAATGGGTCGTCAAAATAGTTTTAAAGAAAGAAAGAAAATGGGTCGTCAAAATAGTTCTAGTTATCGAACTAATAATGAAAAACCTAGAGAAAGTCAATCCAATTTTCTTATCTGAATTGAGGAAAGAAAAAGTATATGAAACGAACAAAAACAAAAAAGATTTCAAAAGAAATAATTGTTTTAAACGAACAAAAACAAAAAAGATTTCAAAAGAAATAATTGTTTTAATTATTCACTAATAGAAAGAAGAATGAGAGATCTTTCTGATAAGACAATCAAAATAAGGAATCAAATTGAACGAACCGCAAAAGACAAGAAAAAAAAAGAAATATCTGATAATAAAAGATCGGGCTCACAGAAACATATTTGGAAAATATTAAAAAGTAAAAATATCCGATTAATGCGTAAATCACACTACTTTATCAAATCATTCATTGATAAAATATACATAGATATTTTGCTCTGTACCATTTCTAAGATAAATGCACAACTTTTTTTTGAATCAACAAAAAAGATCTTTAATAAATCCATTTACAACAATGAAAGAAATAAAGAACAAGAAGGAATTGATGAAACAAATAAAAATAAAATGAATTTAAATTTGACTATAAAAAAATTGTTTTCAAATGCTGATAATACTGAGAATAGGAATCAAAATTCCAATAAGTATCGGAATGTATCTTCCCTGTCCCAAGCATATGTATTTTACAAATTATCACAAACCCAATTACTTAACCAATTAATGAATCAGTATCACTTGAGACCTGTACTTCAATATCAAGGGAGCTATCCTTTTTTTAAGGATAAATTAAAAGACTTTTGTATGATACACGGAATATTTAATTCCAAACCAAGACATAATAAAATTCATACGTATGTAATGAACGAGTGGAAAAACTGGTTAAAAGGTCATTATCAATACGATGTATTTCAAAAAAAAAAGTCTCGATTAGTACCTAAAGAATGGCGAAATAGAATCAATCAACGTCGTATGATTCAAAACACGGAATCAATCAAATTTGATTTATATCAAAAATACAAATGGAAAAAACATTACAGATATGATCTTTTATCATATAAATACATAAGCCTCCCAAATTCATACATTTCTGGATCAACATTAGAAATAAAAGGGGACCCAGAAATTCCATATCATTTAAATACATCGAAACCTGAATCATTTTATGTATTGGTAAGTATACCTAGTAATGATTATCTAGAAAAAGGATATCTTATTGATAGAAATACAAATTTGGATAGAAAATATTTTGATTGTAAAATTCTTCATATTTGTTTTATAAATAATATTGAGATCTGGACCAATGCACATATTGGCATAAAGATTCAGAAAAATACTAAGACTGAAATTCAGAATTTCCAAAAGATGAAAAAAAAAAATCTTTTTTCTCCTACGATTGATCAAGAAATCAAACTACGCAATCAAAAAAGTATCTTTTTTGATTGCATGGGAATGAATCAAGAAAGGTTCTATGATACCGCATCAAATCATGATACTATATCCAATCTAGAACCTTGGCTCTTCCCAGAATTTGTGCTACTTTTTGATATATATAAGATTCAACCTTGGATCATCCCAATCAAATCACTCTTTTTTCATTTTCATAGAAATGAAAAAAGGAAAAATATTCATATATCTTATAATAAAAAAAAATATCTTGAATCTACTAAAACAAAAAAAGAAAAAAGCTGTTGAAGAAGATTACGCAAGATTAGAAATGAAAAATAAACAATATAAGAACGAAAATGAAATGGAACTAGATTCTTTTTTGAAAAAATATTCCCTTTTTCAATTAAGATGGGCTAATCTCTTTAATCAAAAAAGAATAAAAAATCTAAAGATATATTGTATCCTACTTAGACTTATAAATGCAAAGGAAATTGCTATATCCTCTATTCAAAGAGGTGAAATAAATCTAGACGAAATGCTGATTCAAAAGGACCCAGTTCTTGCAGAAGTGATAAGAAAGGGAATATTTATTATTGAACCAATTAGTTTATCTATAAGAAAGGACGGAAAATCTATTATATATCAAACTATGGATATATCAAACTATGGATATTTCATTGGTCGATAAGAAGAAGCACCAAACGAATAAAAAATACAAAAAAAAAAGATATAGTGAGAAGGGGGGGTTTGAAAAATCCATTGCACAACACAGCAACATATTTTGGAGTGGAGACAAAAATCATTATGATTTCCTTGTTCCTGAAAATATTATATCTCCCAGACGTCGGAGAGAATTTAGAATTCGAATTTGTTTCAATTTCCGGAATTGGAATGTTGTGGATAGAAATCCAAGATTTTGCAATGAAAACAAAATAAGAAACTGTGGGCAATTTTTGAATGAGGACAAACATATTAATACAGGTGGAAAAAATTTAATGAAATTCAAATTGTTTCTTTGGCCCAATTATAGATTAGAAGATGTAGCTTGTATGAATCGCTATTGGTTTGATACCAATAACAGCAGTCGTTTCAGTATGTCAAGAATACATATGTATTCACAATTCAAAATGAATTCAATTCCAATGAAAAATTCTAAAATTTAGAGTAGATTTCATAGTGCATTAATTTTCACTAGGAGGAGCGGAATCCTTTTAATTTGTTATCTTTCGTGAATACATATATGTTTTGTATATTTGATCCAAATCAAATATACAAAACATAAACAAAAAAAAGTAATATATGAATGAAATCCAATTTTGATGTATACTAGATGAAAATAACTGGCATAATAAATATTATTATTTTTCCTGATCGGTAAAATTCACAGAAAATAAAGATATAAATTTTCATTTATGCTCCAAAGTGCATTCATCTCGGTTATTACACAAGAAGAAAAAGAAAAAAATAGTGGGTCTGTTGAATTTCAAGTATTCCATTTCACCACTAAGATACGGAGACTTACTTCACATTTAGAATTGCACAAAAGAGATTTTTTATCGCAAAGGGGTCTACGAAGAATTCTGGGAAAACGTCAACGATTATTGACTTATTTGTCAAAGAAAAACAAAGTGCGTTATAAGAAATTAATGGATAAGTTAGATATTCGGGAACCAAAAACCCGTTAATTTCATTTGAGTTTCTTATTATTTTATTATTCTTATCCTTGTTCTTTTTTATTAGTTCAGTTATTATTTTTTTTATTAAATTAGTATTATATTTTTTTATTTTAAGAAATTCGTGAAATAATGAATTAAGGAAAAAAATATGATTGTACCGGCTACAAGAAAAAATTTCATAATAGTCAATATGGGTCCTCACCACCCATCAATGCATGGTGTTCTTCGGCTGATCGTTACTCTGGATGGTGAAGATGTTATTGACTGTGAACCCATATTGGGCTATTTACACAGAGGGATGGAAAAAATAGCGGAGAACCGAACAATTATACAATATTTGCCTTATGTAACACGTTGGGATTATTTAGCTACTATGTTCACAGAAGCAATAACAGTAAATGCACCAGAACGATTGGAAAGTGTTCAAGTGCCTAAAAGGGCCAGTTATATCAGAATGATTATGTTGGAGCTGAGCCGTATAGCCTCCCATTTGTTATGGCTTGGCCCTTTTATGGCCGATATCGGTGCACAGACTCCCTTTTTCTATATTTTCAGAGAGAGGGAATTGATATATGATCTATTCGAAGCCGCCACAGGTATGCGGATGATGCATAATTATTTCCGCATCGGAGGAGTAGCTGCGGATTTACCTTATGGCTGGATAGATAAATGTTTTGATTTTTGTGATTATTTTTTAACAGAAGTTTTTGAGTATCAAAAACTCATTACGCGAAATCCCATTTTTTTGGAACGAGTTGAAGGAGTGGGCATTATTAGTGGGGAGGAGACAATAAATTGGGGTTTATCAGGACCAATGTTACGAGCTTCTGGAATCCAATGGGATCTTCGTAAAGTTGATCGTTATGAGTGTTACAATAAAATTGATTGGGAAGTAAAATGGCAAAAAGAAGGCGATACATTAGCTCGTTATTTAGTACGAATCGGTGAAATGCAAGAATCAATAAAAATCATTCAACAGGCTCTAGAAGGAATTCCTGGAGGACCTTATGAGAATTTAGAAAACCGCCGCTTTCATAGGACAAAGAATTCCGAATGGAGTAATTTTGAATATAGATTTATTACTAAAAAACTTTCACCCAATTTTGAATTGTTAAAACAAGAACTTTATGTAAGGGTAGAGGCCCCAAAAGGAGAATTAGGAATTTATTTAATAGGAGATAGTAGCATTTTCCCCTGGAGATGGAAAATTCGTCCACCCGGCTTCATCAATTTGCAAATTCTTCCCCAGCTAGTTAAAAGAATGAAATTGGCTGATATCATGACGATACTAGGTAGTATAGATATCATTATGGGAGAAGTTGATCGTTGAAATGATAATAGATACGACAGAAGTACAAACTATCAATTCTTTTTATATATTAGAATCCTTAAAAGAAGTCTATGGACTTATATGGATTTTTGTCCCCACTTTCACCCTTGTCTTAGGAATCACAATGGGGGTATTAGTAATTGTGTGGTTAGAAAGAAAACTATCCGCAGCAATACAACAACGTATTGGACCTGAATATGCCGGCCCATTAGGAATTCTTCAAGCTTTAGCGGATGGGACCAAACTCTTTTTGAAGGAGGATCTTCTTCCATCTAGAGGGAATATTCGTTTGTTTAGGGTCGGACCTTCTATAGGGGTTATCTCAATTCTACTAAGTTATTTAGTAATTCCTTTTGGATATCACCTTGTTTTAGCTGATCTCAGTATAGGTGTTTTTTTATGGATTGCTATTTCAAGTATTGTCCCCATTGGTCTTCTTATGTCAGGATATGGATCAAATAATAAGTATTCCTTTTCAGGCGGTCTACGAGCTGCAGCTCAATCGATTAGTTATGAAATACCATTAACTCTATGCGTGTTAGCAATATCTCTACGTGCGATTCGTTTGAACATGAACTTTTTTTATCTATTTTCTAGAAAAGAAATGAATTGAATATGTAAATATGAATATGAAATAAAAGAATAAAAAAAAGATTGGTTTTATTCAACATTTCAGTTCGATGAGTTAAACCAGATAGTTATATGAGTGAAACAAAACTGCTCCTCAATTTGCAGTAAAACAAGAAAAATCTCATTCCCCTAGGTACAAGAAGGAAATTGAAGTAAACATAAGTTGTTTACCCCAAGATTGAGATTATTTGATTAATCGTCATATCTTGAAGCGGATGCAAAAGATCAACTGTATTTCTTATTATACTGGGGATCAATCAAAAAGAAGTGGGCAGTTAGGAACACAAAAGTACGCAAAGGATGAGTAATGGAAATAATGTAAAGTATCAAAAAAAGGGGTTTTTGCATAAAACGAATCATAATAAGGGCTTGAAGTTGGTAGAAATGATCAAGCAGTACTTCCCCACGATTCCAATCTAGAGTATGCTACTATTCGCTGATTAAAGAAATGACTATCAAGAACGAATTAATCCTTTATTTTCTTTTTTTTAGTTTTCAGAAAGAAGAACAGGAACAATACAAGAATAGAACAAACAAGAATAGAACAAAAAAGAATAAAAAGGGAATAATAAGAAAATATTGAGTTCTTCGTTTATTCATACATATGCATATGGAAATTCCTATCATGATTCATTAACTAATGCCCAATTCTTTCTATTTCTGAATAGAACGAGTATTTGATTGAAGTATTAAGTTATTGCTGAACAAAGAGAAATTTTGATTATTTTCATTATATTAGAATTATAAGGGATGAGATCAATTCGGAAGTGCTTTTTCTTATTCTAGCAGACAGAATTTTATTGGTCGAATTGAGGCCTCTCCAACCTCCAATGTATCTCTCCATTCTATTTACCTAGGGTCCAAGGAGAGCAATAACACTGAACCAGTCCTTACCTTACATTTATTTGTGGCCATAGAGGAGCCGTATGAAGCTTAGGTTTCATGTACGGTTTTGGAATAGCGATGGGAGCAGTAATGTTATCATCGACTAGAATTATCTAACAGTTCAAGTACAGTTGATATAATTGAGGCACAGTCAAAATATGGTTTTGGGGGATGGAATCTGTGGCGTCAGCCCATAGGGTTTCTAGTTTTTATAATGTCTTCTCTAGCAGAATGTGAAAGATTACCTTTTGATTTACCGGAAGCAGAGGAGGAATTAGTAGCAGGTTATCAAACCGAATATTCAGGTATAAAATATGGGTTATTTTATCTTGCTTCTTACCTAAATCTATTAGTTTCTTCATTATTTGCAACAGTTCTTTACTTAGGTGGGTGGAATTTTTATTTTCCGTACATATCTCTTACTGAACTTTTTGGAATAAATAAAATGTTTAGAATCTTTGTAATAGCAATTGGTATCTTTATTACTTTAGCTAAAGCTTTTTTGTTTCTGTTTATTCCTATCACAACAAGATGGACTTTACCTAGGATGAGAATGGATCAGTTATTAAATCTTGGATGGAAATTTCTTTTACCTATTTCTCTAGGTAATCTATTATTGACAACTTCTTCTCAACTTGTTTCACTATAAACTAGAAAAAAAAGAATAGATTCAGAGAAAACAATAATGAGATTCTAGATTCAGAACTTCTCTCAACCAAGAGAAAGAAACATAAATTTTATTCATGGATATCTAGAATATGTTCCCTATGGTTACTGGGTTCATGAATTATGGCAAACAAACAATACGAGCTGCAAGGTACATTGGACAAAGTTTCATAATTACCTTATCCCATACAAATCGTTTACCTGTAACTATTCAATATCCTTATGAAAAATCAATCACATCAGAGCGTTTTCGTGGTCGAATTCACTTTGAATTTGATAAATGTATTGCTTGCGAAGTATGTGTTCGCGTATGTCCCATAAACCTTCCCATTGTTGATTGGAAATTTGAAAAAGATATTAAGAAAAAACAATTGCTTCATTATAGTATTGATTTTGGGGTCTGTATATTTTGCGGTAACTGTGTCGAGTATTGTCCAACAAACTGTTTATCGATGACTGAAGAATATGAACTTTCCACTTATGATCGTCACGAATTGAATTATAATCAAATTTCTTTGGGTCGGTTACCAATGTCAATAATTGAAGATTACACAATTAAAAAAGTTATAGTTATGGATTCAACAACTCAAATGAAAAATGAAAAAGCCCTTTGTTCAAGAACGATTACCAATTACTAAGATTTAGTTTGGAATAAAGTAGGCTTAGCCTAAAAAACTTTCTTTTATCTATCTAATGATATTCATCTTTTTTTTTTCATTCAATTAGAAAGGTCATGAAATATTTCGACTTCTTTATTTATTTTTTATTTCATAATGGATTTACCTGGACCAATACAAGATATTCTTGTAGTATTTCTGGGATTAGTTCTTATATTAGGAGGTCTGGGAGTAGTATTACTTACAAATCCCATCGATTCTGCCTTTTCATTGGGATTGGTTCTTATTTGTATATCCTTATTCTATATTTCATTGAATTCCTCGTTTGTAGCTGCCGCACAGTTCCTTATTTATGTGGGAGCCATAAATGTATTAATCATATTTGCTGTGATGTTCATGAACAGTTCAGAATATTCCAATGATTCCTATTTGTGGACCATTGGAGATAGGATCACCTCACTGGTTTGTACAAGTATTTTTTTTTCATTAATGACTACTATCCCAGATACGTCATGGTACGGAATTTTTCGGACTACAAGATCAAATCAGATTATAGAACAGGACTTAATAAGTAACGTTCAACAAATTGGAATTCATTTATCTACAGATTTTTATCTTCCTTTTGAACTAATTTCTATAATTCTTTTAGTTTCCTTGATAGGTGCAATTACTACGGCTCGTCAATAATCTAATAAGAAAGAAGAACTTCTATTTTGAGAATTAAAGAAAGAAAATGGATTTAATCTATTTTCTTTCAATCTACTGTGAATATCTTCTTTTGTTCTGTAATTCTTCTATTCTAGTCAGCTGAATCAGTTAAATTTGAATTTTTGTTCATATTGAAATGAATCGAGATTGATGAGGAATTTATCAATGATGTTAGAGCATGTACTTTTTCTAAGTGTTTATTTATTTTCTATTGGTATCTATGGACTGATCACAAGCCGAAGCATGGTTAGAGCACTTATGTGTCTTGAGCTTATACTGAATTCGGTGAATATAAATCTCGTCACATTTTCCGATATATTTGATAGTCGGCAATTAAAAGGAGAAATTTTTTCAATCTTTGTTATAGCCATTGCGGCTGCTGAAGCAGCTATTGGGCTAGCTATTGTTTCGTCTATACATCGTAACATAAAATCAACTCGTATAAATCAATCGAATTTGTTGAATAATTAATTAGAATTCTTCTATTTTCACATAAAAATCAAAACATAAGACTTTCATAATATTCTAAATAGAATCTAAAATAAAAATAGAATCCAATAAATTCAGTAGAAATAGATTCTACTAGAATTAGAATGCAATAAGAATTCAATAGAATATTCTATTCTATTATTCCTTTTTATTTTATTTTTTCTCTTTTTTTATGATCTAGAGCTACTAACCTATTTTATCTAGTATGAATCTGATATATAATATATCATCATATCTTCAATTCTATATACTAGAATATTCCTATTCTATATTTAGATTAATCTATTTATACGAATATGAATATTTCAGATTAATCTATTTATACGAATATGAATATTTCATATATATATATTAGTGCATTATATAATATTAAGAATATTAAAACTTAATATTCTCTATCTAAATTAGAATTAGTTAGAACTAGATTCTTTTAGATTCTTTCTATTTGATTTGATAGAATTCAGATTTTCTATATGAATAGGATTACTTAGGATTCCTAGAATTCTACTAAATTCTCAATTGAAATTTTCCATCCTAGTAAATTAAATTGAATTAAGACAAAAATATAGAAATTCTCTAAATTCAATAAGAATTAAGATCTTCTTATTAATAGATAAAATTAACATGAATTGAATTCGTATGTACAACTCATATTTCATGGTTATTGAAACGGAAATCAAAGTATCTTGGCCCTTTCTCATAAACATATTTTCAAATCTATTGATTCTTAAAATTTTGATAATTCATTGATTTGTCTGGTGTCTACAATAGAAAAAATATAGGATTTCTTTCATTTTCTATTTTACCAGATCGAAAATCTTTTGTGTTCAAAACTGGAATTTCTAGACCCAATGTCACATTCAGTAAAAATTTATGATACATGTATAGGGTGTACCCAATGTGTTCGAGCTTGCCCCACGGATGTATTGGAAATGATACCTTGGGACGGATGTAAGGCTAAGCAAATTGCTTCTGCGCCAAGAACCGAGGATTGTGTAGGTTGTAAGAGATGTGAATCCGCTTGTCCAACGGATTTTTTGAGTGTCCGTGTTTATTTATGGCATGAAACAACTCGCAGCATGGGTCTTTCTTATTGATATGTGACAAAAAACTCCACTTGAATCATTGGATTCCTCTTTACCGACCAAAGTCCGTACTCGAGAAAAGAAAATCTATTATTCTTCTCTCGAGCACGGGGTTTCTCGTCAAAATTTATCTTGTCTTTATCACGAGTTATTTTCCTTGGTTAACAATACTTCTTGTTTTGCCCATATTCGCGGGTTCTTCAATTTTCTTTTTCCCTCATAGGGGAAATAAGGTTTATAGGTGGTATACTCTATGTATATGTATCCTAGAGCTCCTTCTAATGACCTATGTATTTTGTTATCATTTCCAATTGGACGATCCCTTAACCCAATTGAAGGAGGATTCAAAATGGATCAATCTTTTTGATTTTCACTGGAGATTGGGAACCGATGGACTTTCCATAGGACCCATTTTACTGACAGGATTTATCACTACTTTAGCTACTTTAGCAGCTTGGCCAGTTACTCGAAATCCGCGATTTTTTTATTTCTTGATGTTAGCAATGTATAGTGGCCAAATAGGATCATTTTCTTCTAGAGACCTTTTACTTTTTTTCATCATGTGGGAATTAGAATTGATTCCTGTTTACTTACTTTTATCCATGTGGGGAGGAAAAAAACGCCTGTACTCGGCTACAAAGTTTATTTTGTGCACTGCAGGAGGTTCTATTTTTCTCTTAATAGGAGTTTTAGGTATGGGTTTATATGGTTCCAATGAACCGACATTAGATTTAGAAAAATTAGCGAATCAATCGTATCCTGCAGCATTGGAAATAATACTCTATTTTTGTTTTCTTATTGCTTATGCTGTCAAATCGCCGATGATACCCCTACATACATGGTTACCTGATACCCACGGGGAAGCACATTACAGTACATGTATGCTTTTAGCTGGAATCTTATTAAAGATGGGAGCATATGGATTGATTCGGATCAATATGGAATTATTAGCTAACGCTCATTCGAGATTTTCTCCCTGGTTGGTGATAGTAGGAATAATACAAATCATTTATGCAGCTTCAACCTCTCTTGGTCAGCGCAATTTAAAAAAACGTATTGCCTATTCTTCTGTATCTCACATGGGTTTCATAATTCTAGGAATTGGTTCTCTAACCGGCATGGGACTCAATGGAGCCATTTTACAAATACTCTCTCATGGATTGATTGGTGCTGCACTTTTTTTTTTAGCGGGAACGAGTTGTGATAGAATACGTTTTGTTTATCTCGAAGAGATGGGGGGGATATCTATCCCAATGCCAAAAATATTTACCATGTTTAGTAGTTTCTCGATGGCTTCTCTTGCATTGCCAGGAATGAGTGGTTTTGTTGCGGAATTCTTAGTCTTTTTTGGAATAATTACCAGCCAAAAGTATTTTTTTATGCCAAAAATGTTAATTACTTTTGTAATGGCAATTGGAATGATATTAACTCCTATTTTTCTATTATCTATGTTACGTCAGATTTTCTATGGATACAAGCTATTCAATATTCAAAACTCAAATTTTTTTGATTCTGGACCACGAGAACTATTTGTTTCGATCTGTATCTTTCTACCTGTAATAGGAATTGGTATTTATCCTGATTTCGTTCTCCCGTTATCGGTTGACAAGATACAAGTTCTACTCTCTAAATTCTTTTTAGAGATTCAATAAGAAATAATTTTCATTAATTAGAAAGAAAGTCTTAGAATTCTTTGACTTTCCTATTTTCACGATTCTTCGTTGTACAATGAAAAAAAAAGAAGAGTGAATTAGAATTGTAATGAGATACATCTAGAGTTTTTGAGAACCATTTGAATAATTCCTCCATTCAAACGGTTTTCAAAAACTCGCACAAATTTTCATTGTGTATCAGACGATGTTTTTATGTATTCTTCATGTAGTTTATTTAATTAGATATTAATTGAAATGAACCATAACTATGGAACCCGATTCCTAATAGATTGACCCCAAAATAGCATATCCAAATTAGGAGAAATCCTATAGAAGCCACAAATGCCGAATTTGTGCCTTGGTCTTGCAATTTTGGATTTGTTCTAGTATGTAAATAAATTGCAAATATGGTCCAAGTAATAAAAGCCCAAGTTTCCTTAGGGTCCCAATTCCAATAAGAACCCCATGCTTCATTAGCCCATACTGCTCCAGAAAGAATGCCTATGGTTAAAAAGGTAAACCCTAAACTAATGACACGATAACTCCAATAATCCAAACGCTTAATTAATTGATATTTGTAAAAATTTCGAAATGAGAGAAAGGAAGTCTTTTTTAATACACTTCCCTTTTCGTTCAAATATTCCATCTCACCAAAGAAAAAGTTTTTGTTTATAAAAAAAAAATCGATGTTTTTTCGAAATGTAATCACTATAAGAGCAACTGATAATAACGATCCGCATAAAAGAGCTGCATAGCTCAATAGCATCATACTGACATGCATCATTAACCACTGAGATTGCAGAGCAGGTACTAAGATTGCGGATTGTTGCATTTCAGTTGAAAGACCTGACGTGGCGAAACCTTGGGTAAAAATGGCACTTGGTGCAGTTATTGCGCTTAAATCATTTTTAGGATTCCCAAGATACGGAATCATATGAATAATGGAGAAACTCCATGAAAGGAAGATTAATGATTCGTATAAATTACTTAAGGGAAAATGTCCCGAAGAAATCCAACGAATAACTAAAAACCCTGTTATAGAGAAAAAAGTAGCTATCATCCCTTTTTCTGACGAATTACGTAATCCTTCGATTTCGTAGACTAATAAATTCATCAAATGAATCATAATCACAATTGATATGATCGAAAAGGAAATATGAGTTAATATATGTTCTAAGGTCGCAAATATCATAAAAAAGGGTCCCTATAAAATAATTGAAATTGGGGATTAAATCTAATAGAATTAGATTCTAATATTCTATTAGATCTATTGTGTCTATAATATGAATTATTCTATTATTTATGCCGCCACTCGGACTCGAACCGAGATGCTCTAGCACTGCTTCCTAAGAGCAGCGTGTCTACCAATTTCACCATGGCGGCTTGCCTTAAAGAATCCTAGTAAATTCATGTTGAATTGTCGATATTCAACATGAGTTTAGTAAACAATGAAGAAAGATGCATTTCCATATGAATGAAAATTCATATGGAAATGTTCAATATCAATAATACTGAATTAGTAACTTCGTAATTTCAGTTGAGGTATCAAATTCATAATTTTTTTTCTAACGATTTTGAGACCCAACACCTTAGCATAAAGTATAATGAAATATTCAGATTCTTCGTTGTCTATCGTAATCGTGTTTGAAAAATAAAAAAATTCATAGAAAAGAAAAAACCATCTCACGAATTCAATATCAACCAATAGAAATTTCAATAAATAGAATTCTAAAATAGAACATAATATAAATACTATACAAAATAAAAAAAATGATAATAAAAAAAAAAATACAATACACAATAATGAGTACTTTGAATCCAGTAGACAAAAAGATTTTTATTTTTCAAATTACCTAGTTCTAACTAATCTGGAGAAGTGAAATACAAATACAATACACAATATACACAATACATTAGTAAATTTGAATCATTTGCCTTCCAAATAGAAAATGAAAAATTGGAAGTTCTTTGAGACATGCCAATTAAGATTTTTCCAATACTTTTTTTTGTCGTACAAAAAAACTTTTTGACTGTCCGGTGGAAACAGATTTAGCTAAAGAAAAAGCTTTTACTGCCGCTAAAGAGCCTTTTTTTCTCCAAAGATTCCTACGAATATGCTTTTTTGACATAGAAGTACGCTTTTTTGGAACTGCCATTCAAAAGGTAGGTGACTCATTTTTATCGTTGTATGTGAAAGACATATATTGTTCAAAATCAATTACTCTTTATTAGTAATTATCTATACTTATTCCATAAATTTCCCTCAATAATATCAGAACATACAAATAGAAAAAAAGAGTAAAAGAAAAATAGATTTCAATTTTCTATCTTCACTTCATTCTGATATTTACATAATGTAATAATTACATACGTATTAGATACTCTATTGTTTTATAAAGTAATATATACAAAAAGAATATAAAAATAAGGAATGTAATTTTTCAATATGAACAATTTCCTATTTTTTATTTAATATTTAATAGATTTTTATAGAATTTTTATAGAATATATATATATATATATACAATATTACAAATAGACAAATATTCATTATTCATATGAAATAGTATTAATAGTAATAGAAAATATTTCTCTAAATAGAGGATTTAGTAAAAAAGTAAAGTAAATACTAAGTAAATAGTTATTCTAGTCTAGTATATACTAGAATAATATAGTATGAATATATATATATATATATATATATATATTTATATCTTTTTTTTTTTCATATTTCATATATTAAAGGATAATATAGTATAAAAATATATAATATATAAAGATAAAGATTCTAAAGATTATACGAAATAAAAAAGTAATTCTAAGAACGTAGTAGTCTTAAAATTTAGTATTAGAATTATCTATCTATCTTATATAGATATATAAGATAGAAGTTTAAAAATAAGTATAAAAAAAATATAAAGTGAATGGAGGGTTCTAAAATATAAGAAGGATGTCATATTATCTCAGAAATATCTTTCTTTTCTATAGTCTCGAGTTAATTAATAACTAAGTAATAAACTTTACTAATTATTTGACTAACCATTTGCAACTTTTATTTCAAATATTTGATCTTTTTCATATCTTTTTTTTCTTATTGTTTTGTTCTTTTCGAAAGAGATCAGAATTGGTGAATCGGAAACAATTTTACGAAAAAAAAAAAAAGAACAATTGGTTTTCTTATGGAATATACATATAAATATGCATGGATAATACCCCTTTTTCCGCTCCCAGTTACTATGTCAATAGGATTTGGACTTCTACTTATTCCGACAGCAACAAAAGATCTTCGTCGTATGTGGGCTTTCCCTAGTGTTTTACTACTAAGTCTAGCTATGTGGTTTTCGGCCAATCTGTCTATTCAGCAAATAAATGGAAGTTTGACCTATCAATATCTATGGTCTTGGACCATCAATAATGATTTTTTATTAGAGTTCGGACACTTGATCGATCCACTTACTTCTATTATGTCAATACTAATTACTACTGTTGGAATCATGGTTTTTATTTATAGTGACAATTATATGTCTCACGATCAAGGATATTTGAGATTTTTTGCTTATATGAGTTTTTCCAATGCTTCAATGTTGGGATTAGTTACTAGTTCCAATTTGATACAAATTTATATTTTTTGGGAACTTGTAGGAATGTGTTCGTATTTATTGATAGGTTTTTGGTTCACACGACCCGTTGCAGCAAGTGCTTGTCAAAAAGCTTTTGTAACTAATCGTATAGGAGATTTTGGTTTATTATTAGGAACCTTAGGATTTTATTGGATAACTGGTAGTTTCGAATTTCGGGATTTGTTCCAAATAGTGAATACCTTGATCCATAATAATGGGGTCAATTATTTATTTGCTACTTTATGTGCCTTTTTCTTATTTGTTGGTGCAGTTGCTAAATCCGCACAATTCCCCCTTCACATATGGTTACCTTATGCCATGGAAGGTCCCACTCCTATTTCGGCTCTTATACACGCTGCTACTATGGTGGCAGCAGGAATTTTTCTTGTAGCTCGGCTTCTTCCTCTTTTCATAGTTATACCTTACATAATGAATCTCATTTGTTTAGTAGGTATAATAACAGTACTTTTAGGAGCTACTTTGGCTCTTGCCCAAAGAGACATTAAAAGAAGTTTAGCTTATTCTACAATGTCTCAATTGGGTTATATTATGTTAGCTCTAGGTATAGGTTCTTATCGAGCTGCTTTATTCCATTTGATCACCCATGCCTATTCTAAAGCTTTATTGTTTTTGGGATCCGGATCCATTATTCATTCAATGGAACCTATTGTTGGATATTCACCAGAGAAAAGTCAGAATATGGTTCTTATGGGAGGTTTAGCAAAATATGTTCCAATTACAAAAACTACTTTTTTTTTAGGTACACTTTCTCTTTGTGGTATTCCCCCTCTTGCTTGTTTTTGGTCCAAAGATGAAATTCTTCACGATAGTTGGTTGTACTCACCAATTTTCGCACTAATAGCTTGGTTCACAACAGGATTAACCGCATTTTATATGTTTCGGATGTACTTACTTACCTTTGATGGGTATTTGCGCATTCATTTTCAATATTATAGTAGTCTTAGTAGTACAAAAAATAGCTCGTTTTATTCAATATCTCTATGGGGAAAAGAGACACTGAAGAAAGTCAATAAGAATTTCTTTTTTTCAAAAATGAATAAGAATAAGGTTTGTTTTTTTTCGAAAGATATATCGAAAATTGACAAGAATGTAAGAAGTAAGATACGAGACTTTAGTACTTCTTTAAAAAATAGGTACACTTATATGTATCCTCACGAATCGTGCAATACTATGT